AGCAGCTCGATAAGAGCCTATCCCTGGGGCTAACATAATATAACCCAATTGAGACATTGTAGAATAGGCTAAACTTCTCTTAATGTCTCTTTGAGCAAGAGCTAAAGTAGCTCCTAATAGTACCGTTATTACACCTATCAAAGAAATGAGATTCATTATGTAAGGTATGACTGTGAAAAGCGGAAGAAATCGAGCGACAAGAAAAATGCCTGCTGCTACCATAGTAGCAGCATGGATAAGAGCCGAAATAGGAGTAGGCCCCTCCATGGCATCAGGTAACCATACATGAAGGGGAAATTGTGCGGATTTAGCAACTGCACCGACGAATAATAGGGAGGCACACAGAGTAGCAAATAAAGAGTTGACCCCATTATTACGGATCAGGTTATTGAAGATTTCGAACAAATCTCGAAATTCGAAACTCCCTGTTATCCAATAAAAACCTAAGATTCCTAACAATAACCCAAAATCCCCTACACGATTAGTTACAAACGCTTTTTGACAAGCATTTGCGGCAGCCGGTCGTGTGAACCAAAAACCTATTAATAAATACGAACACATTCCCACTAGTTCCCAAAAAAGATGAATTTGTATCAAATTGGAACTAGTAACTAATCCCAACATGGAAGTATTGAAAAAACTCATATAAGCAAAAAATCTCAAATATCCTTGATCATGAGACATATAATTGTCACTATAAATAAGAACCATGATTCCAACCGTAGTGATTAGTATTGACATAATAGAAGTAAGTGGATCGATCAAGTAGCCGAACTCTAAGGAAAAATCAGTATTGATGGTCCAAGACCATAGATGTTGATAGATAGAACTGCCATTTATCTGTTGAATAGACAGATCGGACGAAAAAACCATAACTATACTTAGCAATGAAACACTAGGAAAAGTCCACATACGACGCAGATTTTTTGTTGCGGTCGGAACAAGCAGAAGTCCCAACCCTATTGACATAGTAACTGGAAGTAGAGCGAAAGGTATGATCCATGCATATTGATATGTATGTTCCATAAGAAAATCAAGCTTTCTTTTTTTATTCTTATTAATTGTTTCCCATTCACCAGCCCTTATTTCTTCCGGAAGGAGCAATAATAAAATAAATAAAAAAAAAAAAAATTCAACTGAAAAAGTTACAATTCTTCAAATAACCAAGTTACTAGTTAAAAGCTACTACCTAGTTATTAACGAAGATATTTATTAAGATAAAAAATATGAGATTTTCCATTATTCTACTATATACATACGATACGGTGATTTCTATCCATATTTATATCAATATAGTAAGGAAAAAGAATGATACCAAAAATTCAAGTACTTTATTCTGATATGTATCATAGGATCTGCCAATAACTCGATCCAATAAACCTAGTTTTTATTTAGTTTCTTCGGAGTCATTAACTAATTCTTGAATTGATTGGCTTCGAGTCCAATAAAACAAACTTATGTTTATGTGTTTATGAAAAATCCTAGAATACTTGTCACTTCGCATAGAACTAAAATGAGAAATGACTCAAATTCCCTTTATTTTATCAAGTAATGTATTGTTTAACGGATTAACTACTTTGATTTAATTTCCATTTTCATTATGTGGACTCTATCTCCGAGCTTGATCAATTAATAGAAAAAGGTTACATTCATTGTTGGTTTCCTAAATTAGGAAAGGGTTCTTAAGCTTTTCGATTTTATAAATGTAACATTTATAATATATATATATATTATATAAATAGACTGAGATATGAATTGGAACCTTTTTGATTCTTATCAATGGCATCCGATTCAACGGTAGTAGATCCCGCCCGTAGACATAGATTGAATAAAGATATGAAGCCCCCAATCAGTACAAATTATTCTTTCTTCGAACATTGGATGTAATGGAAATGTGAAAAAAAAAAAATTCCCTTGAAAATCACATCGTTTTTTCTTTTTTCTTCTATTTCATTTCTTTTTTTATCCTTAATGATACCATATGCGATGCTCATCTATCTGTATCCATACTTTTCTATGTTATGAAGTGAAGTAAGCATAAGTATCGGCTATGGAATAAAGATAGATAATGAATAGTTAATAGAAAGAACAATCTATTTTGAATTGAACAATAAATGTCTTTCACGTCCAACTATAAAAATGAGTGACCCTTTTATTTTGAAATGGCGGTTCCAAAGAAACGTACTTCTCTGTCAAAAAAGCATATTCGTAGAAATATTTGGAAAAGAAGGGGATATCAGGCCGCGGCAAAAGCTTTATCTTTAGCTAAATCTATTTCTACCGGGCATTCCAAAAGTTTTTTTGTGCGACAAACAAGTAATAAAGCCTTGGAATGATCTGAATCTGAATCAGCATGACTCGATGAATTGGATGATTAAATTTATAAGATGAAGAATTCACATTAACTAATGTTTTGAACTCATCAATATGAGATAGAACTAGCTGTTGTGGTATGTAGAATACGAATTATTCTGTATACTAGGTTCTAAAAATGATTTCTTTTTTTGTTTGAAAAAAAAAAAAGAAAGAAGTAGTTAGACACAAAATACAAGGTTTCACCTTTCATTGATTGGTTTTTATAATTCGCGAGATGGGGGTTGTAACTTTCCCCATCGATTCATTTTTCACAATAACAAAACTCTTATTTTTTTTTTCTTAGGAAGGGATTGGCTTATTGGATTATGTATCTCCAATAGTTATACATCATTAAGATTTTTGGAAAATCTGAAACAAGTATGAACGAGGTTAGAGCCCCCCTTTTTGTTCCAAAGTAAGGCGGGGATAAGATTCATAGTCAAAGTCAATGGATTATTGAAACTAATTGATTAAAATATACATTTTAAAACTTTGATTTGTAGCTCTCTGAATCACTACATGTCTACAAGGACTCCCTCTTGTTTCGAACAGATAAAAAAAAAAAAAAAACAAAATAATAAAACTGCCAGGATCCCATTTAGATCGATATTTATGTACTAAAGAATGAGTCAATCTTACGTAATCCAACCCCAATAGATCCTATCCCATGTTTGAGCTGGAGGATCGATCAATCGATATATCTAGATCTAATATCTAAATTATTTTATCTATTAATATTAGATTTCAATTCTATATATAAAAAGATCTTATCAGTTTAAATTTTATTTTCTAAGTTTTCTAAGTTAAAGTACATACAGTAGAATTCCGATAAAGATTGAAACTCTTTTGTTATACGATATGCCCGGTCCAATACCTAATGGGTTTGGTAAATCCTCACACAAATTATGTTATGTATACAATGAAGATCCCAATCATTAATACATCTTTGATACCAAACTATCCAAATTTTTATAGAAATCTTTTGGATGTAGTGATGAAGTTGTGATATATAAAAAATATTGTTTTATTTTGTTCATTGAAAAATGAATCTTTTTCATTTCGGATCTATCAAATCAGATAAATGAGAAATGAATCGTCAAAAAAGGAGAAAAAAAAAATTCTTAGTTCTATACCCGGACTCAGGGCATAACCGTCTAGTTCCAACTATTCCAGAAGAACTTATAATACGGAAAAGCCCGCTGTTTAAAATGACCCCCTGCCATGAGACTAAGGATTATTGAGCGTTTAAATATTTATTTGAACGGGTCTTTATTCATCGATTCTAACATTTCCTAAAATAGATTGCATTAAATCCCTCAATCTCGACGATTGAACATCATATGGACTATGATTATTTCGATGAAGCCGCCATGGTGAAATTGGTAGACACGCTGCTCTTAGGAAGCAGTGCTAGAGCATCTCGGTTCGAGTCCGAGTGGCGGCATCTTCTAAAAAAGGCACAATAGATCCTATAATGAATTCAATTCCGGATTTCCATTCCGTAATTGGGGATACCCCCCTAAAAAAAATTATGATATTTGCCACTTTAGAACATATATTAACTCACATCTCTTTTTCTATCATTTCAATTGTTATTACGATTCATTTGATGACCTTATTAGTCCATGAAACCGTAGTACTATTTGATTTGTCAGAAAAAGCCATGATGGCTACCTTTTTCTGTATAACTGGATTATTAGTTACTCGTTGGATTTATTCGAGACATTTGCCGTTAAGCGATTTATATGAATCTTTAATGTTTCTTTCATGGAGTTTCTCCATTATTCATATGTTTCCTAAAAGACGGAATCAGAAAAGTTATTTAAGCGCAATAACCGCGCCAAGTGCTATTTTTACCCAAGGCTTTGCCACTTCGGGTCTTTCAACCGAAATGCATCAATCTGCAATATTAGTCCCTGCTCTACAATCCCAGTGGTTAATGATGCACGTAAGTATGATGTTATTGAGTTATGCAGCTCTTTTATGTGGATCGTTATTATCCGTAGCTCTTTTAGTCATTACATTTCGAAAAAACCTAGATATTCCTCGCAAAAGCAATCATTTCTTAATTGGGTCATTTTCCTTTGTGAATGAAAAAAGAAGTGTTTTACAAAACACTTCTTTTCTTTCATTTATAAATTATCACAGGTATCAATTAACCCAACAATTAGATCAGTGGAGTTATCGTGTCATTAGTTTAGGGTTTACTTTTTTAACCATAGGTATTCTTTCGGGAGCAGTATGGGCTAATGAGGCATGGGGGTCTTATTGGAATTGGGACCCCAAGGAAACTTGGGCATTTATTACTTGGACCATATTCGCGATTTATTTACATAGTAGAACAAATCAGAGCTTTCAGGGTGTGGATTCGGCAATTGTGGCTTCTATAGGATTTCTTATAATTTGGATATGCTATTTTGGGGTCAATCTATTAGGAATAGGACTACATAGTTATGGTTCATTCACATTAACAACTAATTGAAGAAAGGGCCTGAAGAATACATAGGAACATCGTCCCGTATATTATATTAAAGAAGGTTTGTGCAAGTTTTTTCGAACCANTTNAATCACTACTTGATTCAAATGGTTATTCAAATGGTTCGAAAAAAACTTTAGATGTATCTGATTATAATTCACTTCATTTT